ATGAATAGATGGCTCTTTTCAACAAATGCTAAAGATATTGGTACATTGTACTTAATATTCGCAGTATTTGCTGGTATGATTGGAACAGCTTTTTCAGTACTAATTAGACTTGAATTATCAGCACCTGGAATTCAATATTTACAAGGTGATAACCAACTATTTAATGTTATTATAACAGCTCATGCTTTTATAATGATTTTCTTTATGGTTATGCCTGCTATGGTGGGAGGTTTTGGTAACTATTTAGTACCTGTACAATTAGGAGCACCGGATAATTCAAAGTATCAATCTAATATTCGTTTAATGACTACTTTAACTCCTTTTCGTAAACAATTTGGAGCATATTTAGCTGGATTATGGGAAGGTGATGGTTCAATTTGAATTCCTAAAAATTATCATGCGCCCAGTGGAAAACAATATACCCCTCATTTTTCTATAACCTTTCATGATAAAGATTATCCTCTAGTACTGACCTTACAAAAATTAATTGGAGGTACTATTCGAAACAAATCGGATAACCATGCTTATGTTTTAACGTTGACTAGTATCAATGGCTTACAAAATATCATTTCTATTATGAATGGTTACTTACGTACTCCTAAAATACATCGATTTAATAAACTAATTAAATGAATCAATACTAACTGTTCTAATACTAATCCTATTGCTTGTTATGATGTGAACATAAGTCCTATTCTTAAAGATGCTTGGCTATCAGGTTTTATTGAAGCAGATGGATCATTCGATGTTAAAGTAAGAGAAATTTCAGAAGACGGAAAAGGTAAAAATCGAGTTGAGGCACGTTTACGAATAGAACAACGAAAAATAGATCCTGAAACTGGCTTATCTTATGAAGCAGTTCTAGAATCTATCACTCTTGCTTTAAAAGTAAAACTTAAAACTTCTTATCATAATGAAGGAATAGATTATTATTCTATAGAAGTCACTAGTCCTGTTAAATTAACAGAATTAATTAAATACTTAGATGAATATCCTTTATATAGTAGTAAGTTACTTAATTATTTAGATTTTAAAACATGTGTCAACATGATGTTATCTGGAGAACATCTTAGTAAGGAGGGACGTGATATAATCAAAACTATAAAAGCTGGTATGAATAGTAAACGAACGTACTATAATTGGGATCATCTAGATAAAATATCAAATTATTAGAAGTTAAAGTATCACTATTAAACTACAGATTATACATATATTTGTCCATTTATATTGTGAGATATAAATTAAATTGGGTGAAATCCAAGGAAATCTTGATGTAATAGTTATAACTAGAAATAAAATCTTTAAGATTTTATACTCTTGAGATTCTAGTTTATAATAAAGATAACTTGTAGCTAAGCTTAGATCAATGCATTCATTAAATATGAATGAGGTTTAAGAAAGTTCAACGACTAACAGGTGAGTAGCATTAACAATAATCCTGACACGAGAACCCGACATTTGCTCCTATGAAGGATTGACAATTGATGACATAGTCTGAACTCAATAGAAATATTGAGAAATGATCTTTAAATGAGATCATGATAACAAAATTGATGGCTTTCCCTAGATTAAATAACATTTCTTTTTGGTTACTGCCACCTTCTTTAATTTTATTACTATTAAGTTCATTAGTTGAAAATGGAGCAGGTACAGGATGGACAGTTTATCCACCTCTAGCTTCAATCCAATCCCATTCAGGTGGATCAGTAGATTTAGCTATATTTAGTTTACATCTAGCAGGAGTTTCTAGTTTATTAGGTGCAATAAACTTTCTAAGTACAGTTCTTAATATGAGAACTCAAGGAATGTCTTTACACACATTACCTCTATTTGTATGGGCTATCTTTGTTACAGCGATACTTTTATTATTAAGTCTACCTGTATTAGCCGGTGCAATTACAATGCTTCTAACAGACAGAAACTTTAATACTAGCTTCTACGACCCTGCCGGTGGAGGTGATCCTATCTTATATCAACACTTATTCTTAAGAGAGTATTTATTTAATAATTTTTCTAATCTACTAATTGCAAATATCCCTTTCATTTCTAGTAGAAACACTACTAATAGTAATTTCAATTTTGATAAATTTTATATTAAATATTCAGAAATTTATCCTAATAAAACTAAACCCTCAAACTCTTTTTTAGAATGGTTTATAGGCTTTTCAGAAGGAGATGGTTCCTTTATTATTAATAAAAGAGGTAATGTAATATTTGTAATAACTCAAAGTACTTCCGATGTAAAAGTTCTATATTATATAATGAATAATTTAGGTTTTGGAAAAGTAATACAACAATCCAAATCTAGTAAGACACATCGATTTATAGTACAAGATATAAAAAATTTATTACTTATTTGTTTAATTTTTAATGGTAATATGGTATTTCCTACAAAAAATTCCCGTTTCCAAGTTTTTTTAGCTGCATTTAATGATCTAAGTTTACGTATGAACAGGCTTGCTTTAGAACCTATAATTACAACTATTTTACCTACTTTAAAAGATTATTGATTATCTGGAATAACTGATTCTGAAGGTTGTTTTACTTTATCTTTGTTAAACAATAGTAATGCTTATCGATTGAGATTTATAATAAGTCAAAAATGGGAAGCGAATAAAATTATCTTAGATCATATTTCTTCTTTATTTGGGGTAGGGGTGGTTTCTGCTCATTTTGTGTCAGATAATTATGAATATATAGTAAATGGAATTAAAAATACAGAATTTATTATTCCCTATTTTGATGAAAAAGGTCTCCTCACAAATAAGAAAAATTCTTATTTATTGTGGAAAGAATTACGAAATCAAATTATAAATGGAAAACATCTTAATAAGGATTCTAGAATGGAGATGGTATTAGCTACTAAACAAATTAATAAAAAAATTTAAATAAATATTAAGGAATACAGGGAATGGTTTAGCTAAAGCTATGAAGCCAAAGAGGCAAGTGTACAGATAAAACAAGTTTGTAAATACTTAATATAAAAATTAAAGACCTCTAATTCCTATATAATAGAAACTCGGTATAATATTAAGGGCTAGACTCAACTCTTTATACTAAGCATTGACCCAGTTAGTCACTACTTATAGAATAGAATAGAATAGAATAGAATAGAATTATTCAGGCTAGCTATACTTTTAATAATATTATTTATATAGAAATAGGCAAATGCTATAGAGATTCTATTATTATCTCTGCATACCATTACTCTAGTCCCTATCTTTAATCCACTATGTAACTCTTGAAAGAAAATATCTAATATATTTAGATTATCTCTCCTCTCGGCGTAATAAAAAAGAAAAAAGGTGAGATAAGTGGTTAGATAGGTTTAACCTGACAGGGTTAAAGAACACTTTTTCCGGAGGGCTATCCAATAGTGTTTGGCTATGCTAGTGAATACGGTCAAAAACTTTAAAGTCAAGACCGTTGGTTCTTCAAGGGATCACTACAGACTGGGTCACTGGTGGGTATCTGAAATGATGCTTAATGTACAGTCGTCTTTCTCACTAATTAATAAAAATATGTTAGTGCCAAGGACATTTATGAAACAAGAGCTAAATTTAGTACTGACCATCCTAAGGGGACGCTTAAGTAGAAATGTTACAGGACATATATTATTATTTTTATAATCACTGGTATGTGTTAGAAAGAGGGTTCTTTGGTCATCCAGAAGTTTACATCTTAATTATACCAGGATTTGGAATAGTTTCCCATGTTATTTCAACTTTCTCTGGTAAACCTGTATTTGGTTACATTGGTATGGTCAAAATAGGCCCTCTCTATTTAAAATCTTATTCTTGCAGAGGAATAGGAAAGAGAGAATCTTTACTATATTTTTGAGAATATTCTTTAAAACTTAATTGTACTATTTTTAGTAAAAATTTAATTAAAGGAATAGCTAAAAATTATTAGCATTATGGTCCCTATAGACCAAATAAGTTTAGTTGGGTGGCAGGGCTCGCCCATTAAGGAGGTTTTAAACTATACTTAATAATTAATTAAAACGGATTATATTCACCCACGTCTAAAATTATTTAAGATATATTTTATCAATTATATATCAGGCTTATTTTATAAAAGCTAATAATATAAAAGCTAAAGAATAGATCAGAAGGAAAAAATTAAAAATTTTCCTCAGAGACTTTACGTAAAGAAAATTGATAACAATTTTAAGATAAAGTCCGGCTTTAAATTCAAAATGATTTGAGTTAAGTCGCTTATTCATTATTAGTTTACTGTTAAGTTCAATTAAAAATAAATTTTCTATTCCTCTAACACGAGTTTTTAGTAATATTAATACTAATACTAATATACCTAATAAATTAGATCCAAATTGGATCACTGGATTTTGTGATGCAGAAGGTTGCTTTACTGTTATAATAAGTAAACGAGATAGTAAAGGAACTTCTTTAAATTGGCGAGTTATAGTAAGTTTTGAAATTAATTTACACATTAAAGATATTGAGATTTTACATAAAATCAAAGAATATTTCGGTGTTGGTTCAGTTACTACTAGACCGAATAGAAACCTTTGTGTTTATCGTGTCACAAAAATTGAAGAGTTACTTAATGTTATTATTTCACATTTTAATACATATCCTTTACTAACTCTAAAATATTCTGATTATGTTTTATGGTCTAAAGTGGTTAAATTAATGTATAAAAAACAACACCTTACTCCCTCAGGTTTTTCTACTATATTAACTTATTATGCCTCTATAAATAGAGGTATTTCACCTTCAGTGTCAGCTGCTTTTCCTGAAATTATAGGAGTAGAAAAAGAAACAGTAGTTCTACCTGAAAATTTAAATCCTCTCTGGGTATCAGGATTTGTTGCAGGAGATGGTGGGTTTTCTATTGGGATTCGCCAAGAAACTGGACAAATTTATTTTAGATTTCATATTACTCAGCATAATCGGGATAGTTTACTAATGAATTTATTTGTAAAATTTTTTGATTGTGGAAAAGTTAATATACGAACTAACACTAATCGTTGTGATTATTATGTACAAGATTTTTTACAAATTTACGAAACTATTATTCCTCATTTCGATAAATATCCTCTTTGTAATATTAAATCTTTAGATTTAGCAGATTTTAAAAAGGCTGCTGAGTTATTTAGAGCAAATGGTAGAAATAGTACTGAGGACATAAAAGAAATAATTTTTAATATGAACTCTAAACGTGAAGACTAATAATATAAGTGCTCAATTACCATTTTTATTTAAAGTTGTTATGCCATGTTCTCAATTGGTATACTAGGGTTTATAGTATGGAGTCACCATATGTATTCAGTAGGTCTGGATGTAGATACAAGAGCATACTTTACTGCCGCTACTATGGTAATAGCAGTACCCACTGGAATCAAAATTTTCTCATGGTTAGCTACTTTATACGGAGGTTCTATCCAATTTACTACACCATTAATCTTCACTCTAGGTTTCTTAGCTTTATTCACAATTGGAGGATTAACAGGAGTAGTATTAGCTAATGCTTCACTAGATGTAGCATTACACGATACTTATTATGTTGTAGCACATTTTCATTATGTTTTATCAATGGGAGCTGTTTTTGCATTATTTGCAGGATTCTACTACTGGGCACCTAAAATAGTAGGTAAAACTTATAATGAGACTTTAGGAAAAATACATTTCTGGACATTGTTTGTAGGGGTTAACTTAACTTTTTTCCCTCAACACTTCTTAGGATTGGCAGGTATGCCACGAAGAATACCAGATTATCCTGATGCATATGCGGAATGGAATGCTATTTCAAGTTATGGATCTATAGTATCAGTAATAGCTACTATTCTATTTGGTTATATCATATATGATTTATTTATTAATGGTAAACCAGTAACAAATTCACCTTGGGAAAGGGCTGAATATTTTGAATCAATGATTGATTTAAGAGAAAATAGAGAGATAGTTACAGAAGCAGCTGAATCATTAGAATGGGCTACAAAATCACCATGTCCATTCCATGCTTTTGAAGAAGTCCCAACAGAATTTGATAAATAATAATTTCCTATTTAATTTAAATTAATGAAAGCAAAACTAAATTATATAGAGACTTAATTATTTAGCGAAATTTTTAATATTTTAGCTTTAGATTGAATAATAATTTTAAACTCACCCCTTTTTTAATAATTTTAATTAGAAAATTTAAATTTTATTAAAAAGTAACATTTAAATAAAAGATAACTGTGTACTTTAAGACCTAATACTAATAATAAAATATAATATGATTAGTTTATTATTAATAATACCTATAATAGGTTGTATATATTTATTACCAATAGAAGAAGATAGCCTCCAAGCTAAAAGTAGAATGAAAAAAATAGCTTTATTTTTTTCTTTGCTTAATTTATTAATTTCAATTTTAATGTGAATAGAATTTGACTCTAGCATTAATGGATACCAATTTGTATATGAATTTAAAGAATTAAGTTTTTGTCATTTAAATGTAGGTATAGATGGGACATCTTTATATTTTATTTTATTAACTACTTTTATCACACCTATTTGTTTATTATCTAATTGAATAGATATTAAAGATAAAATGAAATATTTTCTTATTTCATTTTTAATTTTAGAAACTTTACAAATAGCTGTTTTCGTAGTATTAGATTTATTATTATTTTATATTTTTTTTGAAAGTGTATTAGTTCCTTTATTTATAATTATCTTAACTTGGGGAGCTAGTCAATCTAGAATTAGAGCTGCTTTCCTATTATTTTTATATACTTTATTTGGATCTTTATTTATGTTATTAGCTATAATGACAATACTTTATTATTTAGGTAGTACAGATTTCCAATTAATTTCATTATCAGAAATTAGCTTGGAAAGTCAAAAATGGTTATGGTTGTCACCCTCCTTCAGTAAGAGGGATATGACCAGCAGAGTTATTCCAGATATTATAGATAGTGAACCTTCTTTATTAAAAAGATTCCCTGGTAGTAATAAAAAATATTTACCTAGTAACACTAATTGCAAAGATATAGTTATTTACGGTTCTAATTTATGTACAACTGTAAATTATCCACCTTATACGTCAATAGTAAGACATATGGTAGAAATTCCTTCTAATTTAAATTCAATTATAGTTGGACTTCTATTGTCTGATGGCTGGTTATTTAAAAATAATGCTAGTAATACTTTACTAGGTTTAAAACAATCTATGTTTAATTCTACATTTGTTTTTTATGTTTTTAATAAACTAAATCATTATTGCAGTAGTTATCCTACTATTACTAGTACTAAACTAAAAGGTAAAATTTTTAAAGGTGTTAAAATAGTAACTAGAGTATATCCTTGTTTTACAAAATGGCATAGTATTTTTTATGTTAATAATAAAAAAATAGTACCTATAGATTTATATAATTTGTTAACCTATGAAGCTTTAGCCTATTGGATTATGGGAGATGGTACTAGATCAAAAAAAGGTTTAATACTACAAACACAATCTTTTACTTTGAAAGAAGTAGTTTTTATTATAAACATACTAATATATAAATTTAATTTAAAGTGTAGTATATATATGCAAAGAGGTTTACCTACAATTTATATACACACTAGTTCCATGCAAGAAATTAAACCCTTACTTATACCTTATTTTTGTAATTCTATGTTGTATAAGTTAAATCTATCATAATAAAAAAGGGGCTATTAATATTAGATTAGTATTTTATAATGTAAATAATTTTTCTTTACTATTGGTTATTATTTATAATAATTAAAAATTGAAAAATATTTCAATAATAATATAAATAATTAAAGGTAAATATTAACATAATTTACATAAAGAACATTATTATTTTATTCTGAATAACATCTGAGGTGGCAAATTCGAGGGACATCTTAAATTTAGAAAAGGAATAAATTTAAGAATATCGTCGAGCTAAATCAATAACTAGGAAACTGTTATTGTAAAAGTGTAGAGGCCAGACGCCACATGATATCTAAGTAAATATTTTAAATTTTATATGATATTAGAAGGAATGGTCCAATTCACCGGTGACGGGTTTTAGATGAAAATTTAAATAAGATATAGTATTATAACTTATAATTATTATATTGAGAAGATAAGCTTACTGTGACCTGAGATGGTTGAAAGCTGAGCCGTGAGCCTTTTTCTTAGCTTTTGCTATAAAAACACCGATTTGGCCTTTAAATACTTGGTTAATAAAAGCACATGTAGAAGCTCCTTTAGCAGGAAGTATAATACTAGCAGGGACTATTTTAAAACTAGCAAGTTATGGGTTTATACGAGTCTTAATCCCATTTTTCCCTGACGCTACTAATTATTTTATGCCTCTAGTACAAACTCTGGCAATTATATCTTTAATTTATGCAAGTCTTTCTACAATTAGACAAAATGATACTAAAGCTGTTATTGCTTATAGTAGTGTAGCTCATATGGCTGTATCTATATTAGGAATATTTTCTAATACTATTCAAGGAATTGAAGGATCTATTATATTAGGATTAGCACATGGGTTTGTATCCCCTGCTCTATTTATAATATGTGGAGGTATAATCTATACTAGAACACATTCTAGAGTGATCTCTTATCATAGAGGATTAGCTTATTACATGCCTGTTTTTACTATTTTCTTTTTAATTTTTACTTTATGTAATGCTGGTATACCTTTATCTTTAAATTTTTCTGGTGAAATATTAAGTTTACTTGGTATGTGGTTTAGAAGTCCTATTATTACTTGTTTAGGTGCTACAGGTATAGTACTAAGTGCTTGTTATTCAATATTTTTATATAATAGAATTTCTTATGGATCATATTCACCTTTCTTATTACCTTTAAAAGATATCGATAGAAGAGAATTTTGCTTATTATTAACTTTATTAATTCCTACCGTTTTGATAGGAATTTTTCCTAATGTTGTATTAGAAGGTTTACATCTTTCTATTTCCGCTATAATTTATACTGCTGTGTAAATTTATATAATTCATCTGATTACTTAGATTAAAAGTAATATTTAATTAGAGTATAAATATTCTAAATTTTAATAGAAGGCTTTAGCTTATACAACTGGTTATTTATAAAAATATTATAATAAAATAATCATTTAATTAAAAATTAAAAACAAAATTTTGTTTAATCTTTATATAGTAATCTAATTCTGATAAAATTGAAATTTTAATTATAATAATATATTATTAAGTTTAACAATAATTATATATATTTAATAAAATTTTCAAATAATTACGGGAAGTTAATTTTTATTAATTATAAAGTAGGACTCCTTTTTATATTTAATTTAATTAAATTATTAATTAAGATAGAATTATGACAATAATTCTAATTTAAGCAACTAAGTGAAATCCATGTTAGGATTCGTTAAATAAGAAGATTAATCTTATTTTATAAAGTATCTTTATAAGCTTTAGTGTTTTAAGTAAATTTATTAAAATGAATACAACGAATAGAAGAGAATTAGAAACTTCAATATTTTTAGGTAACGAAAGACTTTCAGATTTACAGCTAATAAAATATGAAGAAAAAGTTGATGAGTCAAATATTAAAGAAATTCTGAGTTCTTTTGAGTCCACTAGCTATGTTGAATCTTTTCCTTTGTTCATAGATGAAACAGGTAAAGTGATAGACTTTAATAAACCTATAGGTTTGTTTAACGGTGTAAAATTAATCTCTCAATTTTTAGAAAAAAGATTTGGAGAAGATAAAAATTTTATATCAGAGGTTAAGATTAGCGAATTGCTTGAACTATTTAAAGATAATAAAAATGTAACCGTATTAGAATTATATAATCATGTAGGCAGACTGTATAATAAAGATAAAAACAGTTTTGTTAAAGATTTAATAGATGATTCAGATAAAATATCAATGTCTGATAATACAGTTAATTTAAATAGTTTTAAATCTTTAGGTTTGTATTGAGATATAACTTTAAATGAAATAGCAGAAGGTCTTTTAAATTTAAATTGGAATATTGTTTTAGATTATAAAAAATTAACCTTAAATGCTGCACCTTTTACTATAAATCTAATTAGTTATAGTTTATTATTAAAAAAGTATATGAAATATGTACATAACAGACCTTATAGTATGATTCCAAATAGCATAAGTCTAGAGATGCAAAAATCTATTAGAAGACGAAATTTATTTATTTTTTCATTATTTGGTGGACCGTTGGCTTTATATGCTCTAAGTACTTCTTTGATAATAATAAAAAATACGATAGATATAAACTTATTTGTCGGAAGTGAAAATAATATTATTAATAAAAAAGAATCTAGCAGTTTTTTCTTATTACTATTAAGTAAAATAAATAATAAAATACCTACAAGGGTTAAAGTTCTCTTTAATTTTATATTATTTAGTATAGTAGTATTAAAACTATTAGGTTATAGTCTTATTGATGTTTTTATTGATCTTTCTTTATTAAAAAATATAGTGTATATTTCTTTTTTATTAACAATGAGCTATCAATTATTAAATTTATACATTATACATAAATTTTCGACAAGAAAAGTAAATATATCAGAAGTTTGACCTGATTTTTTCATTAACTGGTTAAAAGAATTTGAAGTAATGGCTTCTACTAAGGAAAGTATTAAAGAATTTAAAAAAATTTGTTATATTGAAATATCAATATATATAGGATTAATGGTCATTTTTATTATAATATTTAATTAGTAATAAACTTTTCTACCAACTAGGTAAATAAAAACAAAACAAAAAAATATTAATTAAGATAGAATTATAACAATAATTCTAATTTAAGCAACTAAATAAAATCTATGTTAGGATTCGTTAAATAAGAATATTAACCTTATTTTGTTATAAAGTATCTTTATAAGCTTTAGTGTTTTAAGTAAATTTATTAAAATGAATAAAATAAATAGAACTCAATTTCAAGCTTTTCCATTTCACTTAGTAGATCCAAGTCCTTGGCCTCTATTAACAAGTTTTTCGCTATTAATGATGGCAATAGGAGCTGTATTATATTTTCATGGATTTACAAATGGAGGAGAATTATTAACTTTGGGCTTCATTTTAACTCTATCAGGTATGGTATTATGGTTCAGAGATGTTATTACTGAGGGTACCTATTTAGGTAATCATACTAAAGAAGTACAAACAGGTTTAACTATAGGTGTAGCTTTATTTATAGTAAGTGAAATTTTTGCTTTTCTATCTATATTTTGGGCTTTCTTTCATTCTAGTTTAGCCCCTACTATAGAAATAGGGAATAGTTGGCCTCCTTTAGGTGTAGAAGCTTTAGATCCTTTTGCTATTCCTTTATTAAATACAATTTTATTATTATCTTCTGGAGCATTTATAACTTATGGACATCATGCTTTAATACAAGGTGACAGATCTGGAGCTATATTAGGAACATTTTTAACTATAGTATTTGCAATATTATTTACAGGATTACAATACTATGAATACTGTGAAGCTGGATTTACTATAGCAGATAGTGTGTATGGGAGTGTCTTTTTTTGCTCCACAGGGCTTCATGGACTTCATGTAATAGTAGGAACTCTTTTTATTTTAGTAGGATTTATAAGAATGATTAATTATCATTTAACAGATTCACACCATCAAGGATTTGAAGCTGCTATTTTATATTGGCATTTTGTAGACGTAGTATGGCTATTTTTATTTATAGCAGTATATTATTGGAGTGGAAATTAAAATATAAGAGATAAAATATAAAACACACTTTAACTTTTATATATAAATGAAGAAGAAAGAAATAAAATTCTTTCTGATGTCTTTAAAGCTGCTGCTGATAAATCTTTTAATATAAATGATTTAAATCTAGAAAAAGAATTTAATAAATTAAAAAATAAAAAACAAAAAACAAAAAATAAGTCAAACATCAAATAAAGATTTGTTTATAGTATTATATTTAAGACTTATATTAATATCTCTACTCATTTTAGCATTAGTACTTTTAACTTTATTTTATTAAGTATAGAAAAAATATAAATATTTTATAATCTTTTAAATATTTATTTAGAGGTACTTTATAATTCTTTAATTATTTAGATTTATCAATAAAACTATTAAATTAAATTACTATTTGATGTGTGTGTTTTATTTTATTCTTAAATAGCAAAGCTTCTATAAAACGTTCATTTAATAATTTATTTAATTTTAAAATTTTAAATGTCTCATTAATAATTTTACTATGTAATAAATCATATAAAATATGTACCTTAAATAATATATTTTAATTTTTATTAGATAATATATTTTTTAAAAGAATAGAATTTATAAAAAAAATTTATATTTTAAGGTGAGACAGCTTATAAAATTTGTAAAGTATTATGTTTTAATTATTATAACGATAATAATGGTAAAAAAAAAGAGAATTAACTTGTTTTTTAGAATAAAAAAAAATATCTATAATATATCATATAAATCTCATAATACTAATACAGTAAGCATTTATTAATTTATTAATATGCCTCAATTATTACCTTTTTTTTTTACTAATCAGATTTCTTTTTCATTTATTAGCCTTTTTGCGATAATTTATATTTTTTCTAAATATATTTTACCTGTATTTATATTTCAACAAGTAATTAGAATGTATATAACTAAATTAGGATCTTAATAATAAATATTAAATATAAATTTAGTATTTAATCTATAAATACTTTTAATTTTACCCCTTATTAATATTAAATTAAAAGTATAAGAGTGTAGTGCAACGGTAGTATAGTGATCTCCAAAATCATTGGTAGGTGTTCAAATCACCTCACTCTTGTAAATTATAAAAATATAACTAAATTAAATAAAATTTTAATTAATCACACTCATAGGGCTCTTAGCTTAATAGGTAGAGTATCTAATTGTCAATTAGGGAGGTCCCAGTTCGAATCTGGAAGAGCTCGAGAATATAAAACTAAAATTCTATTATAACCTAATAATAGTAATAAGTAAAATTTTAGTGAGTTATTAGATTAAAATCAGAAATTAATAAAGAATTGTTTTAATAAAGTAATTTAGACTTAAACTTTTATTCATATAAGAATTATTTATGAAATTTTTAATTAAATTAAATAACTTAAATGGTTAAAAATAATCAAATTTAAAATTTTGATATTTTACTTCATTCTAATATTTTTTTATAAATTCAATTCAAAAATGTTTAACAAAAAAACAAAAACAAAAAGAATTATTATCAGATTATATATAACCAGTTTATTAAAACACAATAAGGAATAACTAATAATAAGTATAATTAGCTTATAGGGTAATTCTGCGTAATATAAAGAATATAATGTAAAATATGATAATTTAGGATAACAATATTATAAATATAATTAAAAAGAGAATTACTTTCAAAAATTTATTACTGATGAAAAAATATATATCTAAAAACAATTAAAAATGAAAGTGTTACAATTTAAATAGTTTTAACCAAAAAATCAAGATTCTATTTCATAAATAAGCATATTATAAAATGAAAGCAAACATAAAAAACCAAAACAAAAATAGAATAAAAATAGTTTAGGTTTCATAATAGATTCCGTATTTAATATATATTATTTGTTTTTAACACGGTTGAATTATAATCTTGTTTTTATTAATAATTAGATTATTGTTCTTTATTAATAATTATTGTTTTTATATTTTATAATAATTTTTAATAAATGGATCTTGTAGAAAAAGATCCAAGATCTGCTAAATAATTAAATAGAAATAAAAATTTCAACATTATTATTAGTTAAGGTGAGAAAGTATTTAACACCCCTTCTCCCCCAGGAGGTATACTTCTAATTTTATGAATTTATCTTTATTTTTATTTTTAATAGGAATTTTAGGTTTTATTTTAAATAGAAAAAATTTATTATTATTGATAATATCAATAGAAATAATGTTATTAGCTGTCACTTTATTAATAATAATATCTAGTTTTAATTTTGATGATAATATAGGGCAAACTTTTGCTATATATATTATTACTATCGCAGGTGCTGAGTCTGTCATCGGTTTAAGTATTCTGGTAGCTTACTACAGATTAAGAGGGAGTATTTCACTTAGAACATAATGTATTTAAGTATATTAATCTTACCCTTTTTAGGTTCAGTAGTAACCGGTTTAATCGGGAGAAAGGTAGGTGTAACTGGTTCACATATTATAACTATTACATGTTTAATTTTTTCATCTCTATTTGCTAGTGTAGCTTTTTATGAAGTAGGGATATGTGGAAGTCCAGTTTCAATTAAATTAATAAGTTGGATTGAATCTGAAAATTTAAATATTTCTTGGGAATTTTTATTTGATTCCTTAACAGTTTCTATGTTTATCCCAGTATTATACATTTCAACTTTAATTCATTTATTTTCAGTTAATTATATGAGTGAAGACCCTCACAATCAAAGATTTTTTTCATATTTGTCTTTATTCACTTTCTTTATGTTAATTTTAGTTTCTGGAGCTAATTACTTTGTACTTTTCGTAGGTTGGGAAGGTATTGGAGTAGCTTCTTATCTATTAATCAATTTCTGGTGGACTAGAATACAAGCTAATAAAGCTGCAATTTTAGCATTCACTATGAATAGAGTAGGTGCTCTGAGAGGTAGGATCTCTCTAATGTGCCTAAAACTATCAAACTCCGGGGACACCCTAAAGCTTCTGGTACCAAGCTATAGTCGAAAGACTATAAGTGGATGGAGTAATTACCCATGTAAGGTAACAAGCCAGGAGATGATGGAAACTGAAATGGGTTATCGCGGATCTAAGTCAGTTTTAGTTAATAAAACTGTAAAAGAGCAACGAGTAGACGGTAGTTGGTGCATTGATAAATACAGACCTATGCACTTAAGGTATACTCTAATGGGTTTCGAAAGAAACTATCAAATCAAAGTCCTTTCTAAACAATTAAATAAAACAAATTTTTGTACAAGCGCCTCTGCGCAAGTTAAAATCACTAAGTTAGATCCATGGTTTGTCACTGGGTTTTGCGATGGTGAAGCTTCTTTCAGTGTATCTCTCTATATAGATAAACGGATAAAAGGAAGATCAGGTTGGGTCGTCAAACCAAGCTTTCAAATATCTTTACATTCTAGGGATATGAAATTATTATTACAATTGCAAGAATTTTTTTCCTGCGGAAGAATCGTTAGCAAAAAGACTCGAAGCGAAGGAAGCTTTAGAGTAAATTCACTTCATGATTTAACAAATTTTATAATTCCACACTTTGTAAATTATCCTTTACTTTCTCAAAAAGCTGCGGATTTTTATTTATTTAAACAAATTGTTAATCTTATTAACACTAAGGTTCATTTGACTGAGGTAGGACTACAACAAATTGTTAATATTAAAGGATCAATGAACTTAGGTCTATCTGAGTTGCAAAAACATGAATTTATTAATTATAATCCAGTGGCTCGACCAATTATTAATTATACTGAAATTCCAAATCCTAATTGGATTGCAGGATTTTCAAGCGGTGAAGGTTGCTTTTTAGTTAGTATTTCAAAATTTAATAAAAATAAAATAAGTCCAAATATTCAATTAATATTTAAAATTTCGCAACATCGTAGAGACAAAAATTTATTAGAATTAATTGCTAAATATGTGAATTGTGGAGCTGTTTATTCTCATAGTGAAAATGCTTTCGTATTTAAAGTGGGGAAATTTGCAGACATAATAAAAAAAATTATTCCTGTTTTTAAAGCCCATTCAATTCAGGGGGTAAAACAATTAGATTATCAAGATTTTTGTGAAATTGCAACTTTAATCGGTGAAGGTAAACATCTAACCCCTAAAGAAATAGCAAAAATTCAATTAATCAAAGATAGAATGAATACAAAAAGAAATTATCCAAAAATTTAATTGCATGATAAATTTGAGTGCCATGGATATGGGTCTTAGTATAGGATTCTTAGCAATATTTGCCTTATTTGGATCATTAGATTATTCTACTGTATTTAATTTAGCTCCTTTCATGAATGAAACTGCTATTACTATAATTGGACTACTATTATTAACGGGGGCTATGGCTAAAAGTGCTCAAATCCCATTACACAGTTGGTTACCTGGAAGTATGGAAGGTCCTACTCCAGTATCAGCTTTAATTCATGCTGCTACTCTAGTTACAGCAGGATTATATTTATTAGTAAGATCCAGTCCTATATTAGAATATAGTCCTACTGCTTTATTAGTAATAACTTTAATAGGGTCTACTACTGCATTTGTGGCTGCTTTATGTGGTTTAGTCCAAAATGATATTAAAAGAATTATAGCTTTTAGTACTATATCACAATTAGGTTATATGGTATTAGCTGTAGGTTTAAGTAAATATGATGTAAGTTTATTCCACGTTATTAATCATGCTTTTTTCAAAGCATTATTATTTTTATCAGCAGGAAGTGTTATCCATAGTATGGCAGACCAACAAGATATTAGAAGATTAGGAGGATTAATAAAATTTTTACCTTTTACTTATACTATTATGTTAATAGGAAGTTTATCATTATTAGCCACTCCTTGGTTAACTGGTTTTTATTCAAAAGATTTAATAATAGAACTAGGTTATGCTCAATATGGATTTTCAGGATTATATGCTTATATTTTAGGAAGTGTAACTGCGGGTTTAACTGCTTTTTATTCTTTTAGATTAATATCATTAACCTTTTTAACTTACCCTAATGCTAAGAAAATTGATTATTTAAATTCACATGAAGCTAGTTTAAGTGTCATAATACCCTTAAGTATATTAGCTATTTTCAGTATATTGTTTGGTTACGTGTTTTCAGATTTATTTGTAGGAATGGGTTCAGATTTTTTACAAAATAGTATTTATATAAAACCAGATCATATTACATTAATTGAAGCAGAATTCAGCTTACCAATAATAATTAAATTATTACCAGCTATTTTTTCTTTATTAGGTTCAGTAGTAAGCATATATTTATATAATAAAACACCGGAATTTTTAATAAGTTTAAATGATTCAAAATTTAATAAGATTGAAAATTATAAAAATAAAGAAAAAAAATCAATTCTACTTGCTAATAAAATTTACACTTTTTTAAATAGTAAATTTTTATTCGATATTATATACAATAAATATTTTATATCAAAAGGATTAAAATTAGGTTATATAATTTCAAAATTTTTAGATAAAGGTTTAATAGAAATGATAGGACCTTACGGCTTATCTAATGTTTTCAGAAAAACAGGTAAAAATATAGCTAAATTAGATACAGGAGTAGTAACTACTTATTCTTTATATATATGTTTAGGATTTCTTTGTTTATTATTTTTAGTTTTCTCACCTATGTTCTTAAAAAATACATTAATAGTAGAAACAGAAAGATTATTTATAATTTATTTTGCAAGTTTAATTTTAATTTTTAATAATTCAAAACAAGTATAATATAATAACATATTTATTATAAAATATGAATCTTTTTTTTTAATAATTTATAAATTTTAAACTTCATTAAAACTTTATTTAATTTTAATAATATTTTAACCCTTATTTTATTTTTATTTAACCCCATTTAAATGAGGAGTTGTTTTAAATTATTCATGTTTATGTTTTTTTTTTTTTTTTAATTTAAATGTAGTGTTATTAATTGAACTTAATAATTTTATATTATAAAATTAGATATTAATATTTATAAAAGAAAGAAAATATAATATAATATAGTAAACTTATAAATAGATGTAAAAAATTAAGGCATTATAGCAAAGTGGTTATGCGGAGTACTGTTAATACTTTTTACAGAGGTTCAATTCCTCTTAATGCCTAAATAAAATTTAAAACACAGAGTTAAGAACAGAAAGGTATCTGGATCAAATTGCAAATTTGAAGATTAGGGTTCAATTCCCTCTTAACTTTAAAACCAAAATAAAACTTAGAATATCTTCTTAGTTTAATGGTAGAACAGTATTCTTCTAAAGTACATATTCTGGTTCGATTCCAGAAGAGGGTTAAAAAAACAAAAAACAAAAAAAAATAGAAATATAAATTATAAATTATGAAAAAAAATTTAAATTTTTTTCATTTATAAATAAAAGAATAGATGACGATATGATATTAACATCCAAATTTAGTAATTAAAAGGGGCTATTACAGAATCTTTGCAAATTTATAATGAGGGAGGGTTAAATCAACTCTAAAAAGTATCGTCTTGAAAATTTTATTTTCAATATATAAGATATATCCCTGTAGTTAAAACTTAAAAAAAGCAATATAGATTAATTCTAAAAGAATAACTTTACTCATAAAGTGAAAAATGAGATTAATTTTACTTCCTGAAGTAAATCATTTTATTAAGGAAAGGAAAGGAAATCAACCGAGACTCCGAAAGTAATGGTGAGTGAAATCGGATAAGCCAATATAGCTAAAAAATTTACAAACTATTTCATTAATCTATTATTAAAATTAAAAATTTTATTTCTTGTTTATAGTAGATTCTAATAAGGAATTTACAATAGCTAAAATTAAAAAATTTTATTAAATTAAGATTAAACAACTTGACAAAATTGGTATATAAAACAGTTCCAGTAGTAAATAAATTTTAGTTATTAAATAAGTACGATGAGAGTAAACTTGTCGGAATAAAGGGGAACCATCCTCTAAGGCTAAGTATTATAAATTTAGCGATAGTGCAACAGTACTGTAAAGGAAAGTTAAGGTAATTAAGTGTTTTAATACCACCAAATAGGAAAGCTAAGAAACTTTTCTATTTTCTAATAGTAGCTCTATAAGCAGTCGGAATTTTTTTAATGACGGCGTACCTTTTGCATAATGGGTCAGCAAGTTAATAAAAGTAGCAAGGTTTAAAGCCTTAGCGAAAGCGACTGGATTATTTATTTGAATACTTAAAATTTAGACATAACATTTGTAAGTCAAATTTTAAATTTAGTATCTTTTTTATAAATAGTATTGGGTATAGTTACTTTTATTAGACCCGAAGCCAGGTGATCTTTCTATGGCCAGATTATAAATTAGGATCGAACGGTTGAATGTTGCATAATTCTCCGAAGAGCTGTGGAAAGTTGTGAAATGCAAATCTAACCTGGTGATAGCTGGTTTTCTACGAAACATATTTAAGTATGACATTTTTCTAGATTTATGCTGGTACAGTACGGCAGTTACAAAACTAATAAATTAATTTTTATTAGTTAAGTTTGAGGGGACTTAGAAAATCTTACCAATGTAAGTGAAACTCGGAATAACATAAATTGATGATAAATTTTCAGACTGCTCATGCGAAGTTGGGTAGTCAAGACGAAAACAGTCGAGAGCATGAATTTAAGGTCCCAAATGATTATTAAGTGAAATTAAGGTTGTAACATATTGAATGCAGCTGAAAAGTGAGCCTGGTAGTCGCTACTTTTAATGAACGTATAGTAACAACGCATCAGCCTAAACCTAACCATTTATAAAAATATAATGGATAGGCAAGATTGTAGCACCTAAAATTTAACGGGTCTAAGTAATCAACCGATATCATGCTACTTTATTATAAAACATAATAAATTTATTTTTCTTTTTTATAATAAGGTTAGGTAGTAGAACATTCAGAACAAGAGATAGACAGTGTTTCATTGTTTAGATGTAACTGAAGAGATAATGCTGACATGAGTAACGAAAAAAGAAGTTTAAAAACTTCTCGCCGAATGCGTAAGGTTTTTTCAGATATGTTGAACTACTGATATAATAATGCGGCCTCTAAGGAGAAAAAACCAATGTTTTATCTGATGAGTATTAAATAGAAAGTTCATAAAATTTAAAATAATATTAAAAATATTAAATTAAATTGAACCAAGAAAATAATAATTAATCTACCGTACCAAAACTAACACTAGTGCGCTAGTTGAGAATACTAAGGCGTTGAGCGAAGACTTGTTAAGGAACTCGGCAAGAACCCTTCATAAGTTAGGCGAAAAGAAGGACCACTTTGACTTAGCTTCACTATAAGCTAATATCTTCGGTGGTGACACAAAATCGGGGGCCCCGACTGTTTACTAAAAACATAAGAATCTGCAATGATTAATGTCATAGTATAGGTTCTGAAATTTGCCCAATGCCATTAATATAAGAAAGGTAATGAAAGTTACTAATCGAACATCTGGTTAATAGCGGTCTTAACTATGAGGATCCAAAGGTAGCAAAATCAGTTGGCCATTAAATGTGGTCTGGTATCAATAATGTAACGATGGTCCCACTGTCTCTACAAGTCGCTCAGTGAAATTGAATTGTGAGTGCAGATGCTCACTACCTCCGGGGGGACGGGAAGACCCTATGCAGCTTTACTGTATTTAGTTATCACATTAATCTACAACAGGGCTGATTAATAGTAATTAGGGATGTCGATAGACAAAAGATGGAATACCTTCTAATTAGAACTGGGTTAATGTTAACCTTTACCTAACAGTAAAGAGATAATTGACTAATTGACAGTTTGACTGGGGCGGTCGTCTTTAATAGAGTAGCAAAGTACATCCGAATATATTAAAATTTTTAATTAACACCTCGAAAATTTTATTAAATTTTCGTTTAAAAATAAAGTATAAATTAAGTTATTTACACTTTCTTAATTTAGCTGAACTTTAAAATTTAATCAATTTATTTTGTATATGTTTTTAATTTATTAAAAATACATAGTAAGGTAGAGCTAGAAATTGAATGGGAATCAATCTGCCAGTGAATAGGCAGTGGAAAGAGCAGAATGGCGGAAAGCATGCCTAACTGAAAGACCCATAAGTCGCACAGATACGTAAGTAGGGCATAGTGACCCCTCGCTATAATATGGAATAGACGGGGATCAATAGATAAAAGTTACGCTAGGGATAACAGGCTGATAGTTCGCGAGAGTACACATTGTCCGGACTGTTTGGCACCTCGATGTCGACTCAACCTATCCTCCGGGAGTACAAGCTCGGAAGGGTTGGGCTGTTCGCCCATTAAAAGGTTACGTGAGTTGGGTTTAATACGACGTGAGTCAGTATGGTCCCTATCTTCCGGAGGAACAAATAGTAAAAAGGGGTAGACCTTCCAGTACGAAAGGACCAATAGGCTGTGTTTCAATCGTGTACCAATTGTTGGAAAATTAATCTCTGGCATAGTTGGGTAGCCACAAACATGATGGTTAAGAGCTGAATGTATATAAAGCAGGAAACCACCCTCTAGATACTATCACTTAAGTAATTAATATTTAATTATTTAATAAGATAAGAAATAGAAGATTTCTTAATAGGATACAAGTGTATTTGTCTTGAGACAATAAAGCTTAGTATTAACTAATTTATCAAAAGACTAGATGTTATCATATCGTAAAAAAATGTTTCATTTTAAGAATATTAAAAAATAAGAAGAAAAGGTTTAAAGTTTTGTATTTTTATTAATAATACTATTACTGAGGTTCAATTCCTCAACTTCTTTGATTTATTTAAATATTTAAAATAGAAATAAAGAAGAAAAATAAAACCCGACTCAAGCTGTGCTTAAGGAAATTTGAAAAAGTAAGGATTAAAATAAAAACTTTATAGCTCTTAATTAAAAGTTATACTACTAATCTAATTTGACAATAAAATTAAATTTTTAAACGTTAAATTAAAAAATAGAATTTTATTTACTTATATTTTATTAATTTATATCTTTTCAATTTAATTATCTACTTATAATTTTAAAGTAAAATATCTATCTTAAATAAAGAAAATTAATTAACTACCTAAAATATTATTAAGAGATAAGTTACTTAATCTAAAAATGGTATATGTAAAATAGCTAAGTTTAGATATAAATTTTATTTGATTTGTAAAGAAAAAATAACTTTAAAATTTTATTTTTAAGTTATAAGAAAAATTATAAAATATCATGATATATAAAAATTTTTTGTTTTTTTAATTTTAAGCTAAGCAAATTAGATTAGATCAGGGATAGTCATAAAGTTTCAATAACAAATATACATGTTATATAAACATTAAAGTAATAATTTAAAAAGATTTTTAAAGTTTAACTATGTTAATTATTTTAAAAGGAATTAAAATCTTAAGCGATATCTGTTTTATTTTATTAATGTTAAATTTATATTCTTTTTTTAATGTTATTTATAATGATATAGCTGAACCTTGGCAAACAGGGTTTCAAGATAGTGCTAGTCCAGGGTTTTCAGGAATAGTAGATTTACATAATACTATATTTTTTTATTTAGTAGTTATTTCTATTTCTGTATTTTGGTTATTAGGTTCAATAGTTTATTTTTATAATGGAAATGTCACACATATAGTTCATAAATATTTAAATCATGGTACATTGATTGAATTAATATGGACTATAACTCCCGCTTTAATCCTAATAGCTATTGCATTTCCAAGTTTTAGATTATTATATCTTTTAGATGAAGTTACTTCACCTACTGTAACAATTAAAGTGACAGGTCATCAATGGTATTGGTCTTATGAATATTCAGATTATGTTACAGAAAGTGGAGAAGCTATAGAATATGATAGCTATATGATACCAGAATCAGATTTAGAATTAGGACAATTTAGATTATTAGACGTGGATAACAAAGTAATAGTACCAGTAGATACACATATTAGATTAATAGTTACAGCTGCTGATGTACTTCATGATTATGCAGTACCTGCTTTAGGAATAAAAGTAGATGCAGTACCTGGAAGATTAAATCAAGCATCAATGTATACTGAAAGAGAAGGTTTCTTTTACGGTCAATGTTCTGAAATATGTGGAGTATATCATGGATCACAAAAATGGCATGGGTTCATGTTAAATTTAATTATATAGCTGGAACACCCTAATAGCTTTAGATACTTAACATTTTAAAAAACAAAAACAAAAAAGATTAAGTAAAAATTCAAAAGATTGGGTAATCAGTAGGAAGTTTAATAATCCTTAGAGACTATATGTTAAAGATTCTAAAATCAAGAGATAGTCCATCAAACAATATAATTTTGTTTGGATATGCTAATTTTTCATCTTATTTATGTTCTTTACAATTATGTAATTTAAGTTTAATATTAATGAGTGGTCTAAATAAAAATGGTAATATAATTGAGTTAAAAAAATAAAATAATAAATTTTATTAATAATGATAATATTAAGACTGTTAATAAATACTAAATTAGAAACATATGTAAATTCAGTAATAAATATACCCTTAGAGGAATTTTTATTAAAATACGACCCTTCTAATAATCACTGTATAAAATCTAGTTTATTATCAAAGTCCCCCAATAAATGGAGTTTTTTAAAAGAATTTAAATTAGTACCAGGTATTTATCAATTTGAATTAATAAAAGGGTTTGATTCATATATAGGATCTACAAAAGATCTATATAAAAGATGTTATACTCAACATAGAACACAAGCTATTACTCATACTAATAAACATAAATTATTTTATAACAAGGTGATATCTCAGGGCTGGGTTCATTTAATTTAAAAATACTTTATTTGATTCCTAATCATGTCTATTTATTTGCGGAAAAAAACCCTAACTATTTTATAACAGAAAAAGATTTATTAATATTGACTGATTTAATCTCTTACGAGTTAACTATAGCTGAACAATTACAATTAGATTATAAGAAACCTAATTTAAATAGCAGTCTATTTGCTAATTGGTCTTCATATAATACAGGTGCTACTTGTTATATTAGAAGTGATGAGTTAAATGATGAACTATCATTATATTTTTTAAATAGAAATTTTTAAGAATATACTAAAGAATTACACAGAAAGAATAATACTGGAAAAATCTTAAGTGATACCACAAAATTAAAAATATCTAAGGGAGCAGGTGGTATAACTGTATACTTATAAAATGTAAATTTTAATAATGAGATAGTATAATTTAAAACTAAAACATTATTATCTGAAGAACTTAATATAAGTATTAGAACTATAAATAGATGGTTAGATGATAATAAAGTTCATTCTACTAAATCTCTTAAATATCCTCAGGTTAAATTAATGTCATGCCTACTTGTGTAGAAAGTGTATCCGCTGAAAATTATTTAACTTGGTTGGATTCAGAAAAATAATAAAATTTTAAATTTAAAAGAAATAATAAAATATAAAATTAAGATTATAAATACCATTTTAATCTTATTGGACCTAAAATTTATTATAATTTAAATTTAAGAATTATTTATAAATTTAATTTATTAACCCCCTTTTCTTCTTAGAATTAGCTTATTTTTTATAAAATACTATCTTTTAAATTTAAAAATAATAAAACAAAAACAAAAAGTTAAATAAAATATAGGGGGGAATATGATAATGGTAATCAGTTGTACTTGCACTACAAAGATGAAAGTTCGATTCTTTCTTTCTCCAAAAAAACAAAAAATTTAATAGATACTAGCTTAAAAGTTTCGGTTGCTTAGTGGTTAAAGCCCTGTTCTGAAGAAGCAGTGACGGTAGTTCAATTCTATCCCGAGACAAAATATAAAAATGATGATAATATTAATTAAAAATAAAATATACTAGGGCAGATGACCGAATGGTAATGGTGGTTCTCTGTAAAAGAATTGATCTTTTGATCGAGAGAGGTTCGATTCCTTTTCTGCTCAAAATAAGTATATAAAATTTTAATCTTAGAATAAAGACTGTAGCATAAGTGGTAATGCAGTTCGCTCATAATGGATAAAATAAGGGTTCAACTCCCTTCGGTCTTAAACTTTTTATGATAATTAATAAAAGAGTAAGAATAAATTATAAAAATAATCATTAGTCAAAAATAATATATTTTGTTAATTGAAGAAACATAAAGCGAACATGATGGAATTGGTAAACATACTCTTCTTAAGCAGGAGTGGATTTAAGTCCTTAAGAGTTCGAGTCTCTTTGTTCGTAACCACGAGTATAGTTAAGTGGTATAGCATCTACCTTCCAAGTAGAGATCATCAGTTCGAATCTGATTACTCGTATTTTAATAATAAACTAATAATTTAGATAGCGAGATGGTGTAATGGTAGCACAATAGTCTCATGATCTGTTAGTTTAGGTTCAATTCCTAATTTCGCTAGTTTTATTAAAATTTTTATATTATTTTAGTTTTATTTAAGGTCTTTTAGTTCAAGGGTAAAATCACTGTCTTTCGTACAGTAGCTACCAGTTCGAATCTGGTAAAGATCAATAAAATTTATATTATTCTATTTTAAAGGTAAATGTTTTAATAATAAAACATGGAACTAAATAAATTAATTTATATAACATAAGTTTACTTCCTCCTTTTATATTCTTTTAAGATAAAAATAAATAAAGTATCTTTTTAGGTCTAGTCTAATTATTATAAAATAGTATTAATTATTAGCCGGAATAGTTTAATTGGTAAAACAGTTTCCTTGTAAGATTCAAAAGGTGGTTCAATTCCTCCTTTCGGCAGGTTAAGCCCATAATTTAAAGGTAGAATAATTTCTTGATAAGGAATAAGTAGAAGTTCAATTCTTCTTGGGCTTAAATATTAAATCATTAATATTTTAATCTTATCTGAGGAGGGAAGCAGAACTCGAGTGGTTGAGTGTCTCCCTTTTAAGGAGAAGGTTTCCGGTTCGAGCCCGGATGCTTTCACAACAGATTGTGAACTTTACTTAGTTAAATTGTGTTATGATGTTAGTAAGTATATTAATATATATCCTTGCGATGTCGCTATCAAAAGAAAATCAGCTAAGTCCAATTTTTTTAACTAGAATAGCCTCATTAGTATTAATTTATGCCGGAGTATTAACCTTAAATGCTTTATATGTTCAGTCAATTGGATCAGGTATAGGTATCTATTGTGGTTTATTTCAAATTACTAATACTACTTTAATAATTGAAAGTTTTTTTTATGTAATAGCTTCTATAATTTTATTAGGTTGAGGATTAATTTATAAAGTTAAAAATAATATTAATTTAGAAAATTTAAATAAAGATACCAATTTAAATATTTTCTTTTCATTTAAAGATAAAAGTAATAATAAAAAAAATATGAGTAATATAAATACTATTTCTATAAGTAAAGAATCTAGAGATTATTCATTAATTGCTTTATTTAGTATTTTAGGTAGTTCATTTTTAATTTCAAGCGTAGATCTATTAAGTATGTATCTAAGTCTTGAATTACAATCTTTTGGATTATATATATTAGCCAGTACTTATAGAGAATCAAGTAATGCTACTAGTGCAGGTTTAAAATATTTTTTATTAGGTGGACTATCTTCTTGTTTAATTTTATTAGGTGTATCACTTTTATATAGTATAACTGGTTTAACTAGTTTTGATTCTATATATAATTTATTGTCTGTATTTTCTAGTTCATCTCTCTCAATTTTTGATATAGAGAACACTGATAGAAAAATAGAAATTTTTTATTTAAGTGAGAGTTTTTATCAAGGTTTAAGTTTAAGTTTAATTTTAATTGTAGTTGGTTTTTTATTTAAAATTGCTGCAGCTCCTTTCCATAATTGGTCGTTAGGCCCTCTTTTAAAGTAATGGTTAATTATAATATTTTTGTTTTCTTTTAAATAACTAATGATAATTGAAGAGTTATTAAAGTAAATAAATTTTTATTATAAATGCTATTAGAAAAGAGAAATTTTACTATATGCTGGAATATTCAATAAAAATAAAATATCTTATAGTCTTAATGAATTAAAGTTATTATTAAATTAAAATTGTTAAAATTTTACATTATTTTTATACTGACTTTAAATTATAAAGAATAAAATTAATTTTAAATTAAGACAGCCAGATTAAAAGAGAATTTTATTAGAATTAATCAGCAGGGAAGCAAAATATCTCCCTCAGAGACTTTACGTAAAAAATTTTTTATTTTTAAGAAATTAAGAGAAAGTCCGACTTTTAGTTAAAATAATGATAATACAGATTTACTATTCTATCTCTTCAACTTATTTAATAAGAAGAAGCCATTAAAGTCTTTAATTGTTTAACTTAAGAGTAAAGTTAACACATTTTATTTACGGAGAGGTATTATAAACAATACTCTTAAAAATAAGAGTTTTATAAAAAAAGTACCAAGGATCTTATTTAATATATTGGGATTTTTAGTTATTTTTGGTCATATTCAATCAATTGAATTAAGTCAAATTATTGGTAATAATTCCTCAATATATAGTATTTTTATTTCTTCTCTCCCATTAATTAGACCAAAAAGATTAAAAAAGAAAGAAAAAGAAGCTTTTACAATTTCTAGCGATTTGAAAGAAATATTAGTGGGGCTTATTCTAGGGGACCTATACGGCCGATACCGATTCAGTAAAACAAGTTTCGTGTTTAAACAAGGGATAATTCATCAAGAATATATTTACCACTTATATGATTTATTTAAAAATTATTGTCCAAGTGCACCTAAATTAAGTAAAAGTTTGCCTGATACTAGAACTGGAAAGATATATAATAGTATCTCTTTTTTTACTTATACATTACCTTGTTTTAACGAATTATATATGTTATTTTATAAATCTGGGAAAAAGGTAATCCCAAATAATATAGAAGAACTATTAAAACCTAGAAGTTTAGCTTATTGGATAGCGGATGATGGTTCCTGGAATAAAGTTAATAAATATGTATCATTAAGTACTGAATCTTTCAAATTAGAAGAAATTGAGCTTTTAATTAAGATTTTAAATAAAAATTTTAATTTAAGTTGTTATAAGAGTAAAAACGGTACTGCCTATAAAATTATAATACCATCTTATTCTATTTCTGTATTACAAAACTTTTTATTACCACATATGCCCAAAATGATGTTACATAAAATAGGATTATAAATTATTTTTCATTATTTGGCTTTGCAAAGTATGTATTGTATTTCATATTTAACTAAAAGTTGCTCCAGACGTTTACGATGAAAGTCCAACAAATGTTACTACGTGGTTAACGATTATGCCTAAAATATCTATTTTATTATTTTTATTAGAAGTTTACGGTAATATATCTATCTCTTTAGATTCTTCTGTTACAAATTTAATTTTAGATGAGTTAAATTTAAATTTAAAATCATTAAGTGAATTAGTATCTTATTCTTTATTTAATTTTAATCCGAGTCTTATTCTTAAAAATTTAATTTTATTAAGTTCTGCACTTTCCTTAATTATAGGAACAGTGGTTGGTTTGGCTCAAACTAAAATTAAACGGTTAATGGCATATAGTACTATCTCACATATTGGGTTTTTATTATTAGCCTTAGCTTTAAGAACTGAACAAGCCACAGAATCTTTTATATTTTATTTAATTCAATATACTATTACTAATTTGAATACCTTCTTTATTTTACTAGCTTTTGGTTTTGTAATAAATTCTATTATAAAATCTAATTATATTAATTCAGATCTTAGATATATTACTGAATTAAAAGGACAATTTATATCTAATCCTATTTTAAGTTTAAGTTTAGCAATATGTTTATTCTCAATGGCGGGTATTCCACCTTTAATAGGGTTTTTCGGAAAACAGTCAGTTTTATTATCGGCAATAGGTAGTGGGTATTATTTTATGGCATTATTAGCAATAATAGTAAGTGTAATTAGTGCTTCTTATTATTTAAAAATAATTAAAGATATTCAAACTAAAAATTTAAATCAAATGATTGTTTTAGATGGGATAGAAGAAGAAAGTAAAATTTTAGATAATTCAGAACATACATCAAATATTTCAAATACCTCAATAAATATTATTAATTCTAAAGAAAAAAATGAAACTCTGTTAATAAATTTAAAAAGACAAGACAGAGAATACTCTTATATAAAATTAAGTAATAGCCATTCTTTTATTATATCTTCTTTAACTTTAATTATCTTATTTTTTGTTCTTAAACCTTCTATTTTATTAAATAGTGCCATGCTTTGCACTTTAAATTATTTTTACTTATAAGTATGACGACTTTATTAATATTATTTATTTTTGTTCCAATTTTAGTTGTAATATTATTAGCAATTAATTTATTATTAGCGAGCCATAGTCCTGATTATGAAAAAAATCAACCTTACGAGTGTGGGTTTTATCCTAAATTTGATAGTTTATTTTCTAGATTTAATATTTTTCATTTTAATTTAGGGCTTTGTTTTCTTATGTTTGATTTAGAATTACTTCTGTACTTTCCTATAAGTGTCAGCTTAAGTAATGTAAGTTACTTTGGTTTATCTATAGCATTAGTATTTTTTTTAATTTTAACTATAGGATTTATTTTAGAACTATCTCAATCTGTTATTAAATTAACAGATTTAAGTAAATTAAATTTAAATAATTAATTTTTAAAAGAAAGTAATAAATAATTTAAGTCTAAGTCATCTAACCTTTGGCAAAGAGAACATATTAGAATTTAGTTATAAACTTAAAATTAAATTAGATTATCATGAAGTCTAATAATTTTTTATCATCACCCCACCTTTTTTTTTTAGAGAGGAATAGTATTCATAGGTAAGATAAGACAATTGCTAATTGTTGGAGGTAACTCGTAGGTGTTCGACTCACCTCTATTCCGTATTAAAGTGTAAATCCGGAGTATTTAATTTAAAATATAATAAAATTCTAAATATAATGAGTTGTAGTTTAATCTGGCAAAACACCATTTTTTGGTGATGGCTTATATCAGTTCGAATCTGATTAACTCAGTCGTCTATTAAAATAGAATTATATTTTTATAAATATGTAAAGAAAACATTTTCTTAATATTTAAGGTAAGATTAGTTTAATTGGTAAAATAAAGTCTTGTGGCGACTCTAGTTCAGAGTTCGAATCTCTGATCTTACCCTTTATAAAATATTTAAATTTATTAATTTTAGGATAAAACTAATTTATATCATTAAATTAAAATAACATATTAGTAGCATGAATCTTATTTTTATATAAATCTTTTAAAGTAAATTAATAAAATTATAATAATGTTAGGTTGTAAAAAAACTGTTTACTTAAAATAAGAAAAATATATAAAGCTAAATAAATTTAAATTACTATACTAAATGTTATTCATTTTAGAGTTTATTTATAAAATAGTATTTAAATTTAATTTTTAATATAGTTATATGGTATAAATAATTTAATTTAAATAGAATGATTAAAAAAACAAAAAACTAAAAATAAAATAGAAATATTAATCTAAAGTAATATAGTGTAAAATTAAAATATAGAAAAAAAATACCCCTAAATTAAAATATTAGGAATGATAAGAATTATAATAAAAGTTATAAAAAGTAGAGAAGTTTTTTTTTTAGAGTTTATTTTTAGTTTACTTAATTTGTTTTGTTTTGATTTTGTTTGTTTTTTTTTTAGATAGTAGATTAAAAAACAAAAAACAAAATGTCTACTACTGGGAGGTCATAAGGAAATGTTGTGTATTATAAAGTAAAGTAAAGTAAAGTTAAGATATCTAAAACTGGAATAATAAATTTAGTGAAGGTTTTTGGCAAGATAATAATATTATGAATAAATTTAAGGCACTATTATAGAAAGTATATAATGAAAAATTTTAATTATTTATAAATTTAAAATTATAATTTTAATTAAACTTTATCTTACACTTTTGTCTGTAAAAAAAAAAAAGTAAAATTTTCAATTTGAAATCTATAACCTATTATTGCTTTTTAATATTTAGATAAAAATTCAGTAATTTTAAACTAAATAAATCTTATAGAGAAAGTCTAACTTTTATAACTTGTTTAATAGATTAAATCTAAAATAAAAAAACAAACAAAACAAAAATAGGTAATAAATTAAATTATATTTAGCAAAATTAAATGATGTAAGTGATAAGTATAACTTAAAATTTATTTAATTATAAATTTATTTATATAAAACTAGCTGAAATAGTTTAAAGGTAAAACATACTAAACTCTTAGTAAAAAGGTTCAATTCCTTTTATCAGCTGCATTGTGAAGTGTGTAAAATATTAGATTAAGCTTAAGTCTTATAATATGCATAAAACCTTGAGAAAAATTTTCATTGTAATTTAATTTAACAGTCTATAATATTTGAAGCAAGTAGTATAAAATAAAGATATAAAAATATTAAGTCTTTAACTTATTATTATAATCTTAAAAAAAAATAACAAAAATTTTATTTAAATTATAAAACCTTTTTTGTTTTTCAATTAGACTTTATTATTAAGTAAATCATAAAGGATTTTCTAAAAGGAGTCACTTTTCTAATAAATCTTAATATATTATTTAAATATAACAATAAAGATTTATATTAAATAATATTTGATTAGTTTTTATAAAATATTCTTTTAATTTAATTTAGATTCTAATCTTAAAAAATTTTTCAAATTTTATATAATTAGCACTGTTTAATGAAAAATAAAATACTGTTAGGTTATGTTAGGAATTAATTATTTTACGACTTTTATTGGCTTAATAGAAGTATTAATTGTTCTTCTGCCTATGTTACTAGGTGTAGCATTTATGACAATTATAGAAAGAAAACAATTGGCTGCACATCAACGGCGTATAGGACCCACTGATGTAGGAATATATGGAGTATTACAACCATTTGCTGATGCTTTAAAACTAATATTAAAAGAAACAGTAATTCCTAGTCAAGCAAATAAAGTATTATTTTATTTATCTCCTGTCGTAACATTGATATTTAGTCTATTAGGTTGGGGAATTATTCCTTTTGGTCAAGGACTAGTTATATCTGATTTTTCTATGGGGATATTGTATACTTTAACTCTATCTTCATTAGGAGTATATGGAATCTTATTTAGTGGTTGGTCAGCTAACTCAACAATTGTTGCTTTAAATGAAAGCATAATTAGGGTTGAATTATTCATAAGCTTAAATTAAAAATAATTTAAATAGCTTTTGTTAATTTAGAAATAAACTATATGCTAGAAGATTGTAATAACCAAAGGTAATTTTTATTCTTTATAAAAAGTTAAATAAACTTGAATAATTTAAAAATCCTAGGTCTTAATTAACTAGCAGGTAAAAAAAAAAAACCTCAACGATCATACGTTTATAAAATAAAATATTTTAAGATATGATCTTTTTATTTCTGATTTAGTTTTTAATAAATAAGTGTTAGTTTATAAGTCTAATGAGCTCATATATCTAAATAAAACTAGATGTCTTTTAATAAAAAGAAAGTGGGTGCCAAGTCGACTTATAAAAATGAGTATACTAAATTAACGAATTCAAATTTTAAAAGATTTGCTTTATATTTAGTTCTAAATTAATTAGCTTTAAATAAAGACAAATACACACTAAATTAGAAATAATAGCTAATAAGATCTGCACAATTCAGATCCCTTTAACTAAACTATTTAATTTAAAAAATAATGAAAAAAAGGACATAAACCCTTTAACACAATTATACTTATGTGAAAATAGACCAAATAGTAAAATAATAAATATGAAAGATTCACATTTTAAAAATAATTCTACTAAGTGTTTAAATTCTTCTACTATACTTCTAATTCATCATATTAATTATTTATCTCATTTTAATCCTTTTTTTAATTATAATCAATTTATTAATGTATTTAATAGCAAAATAAATTTTGAAAGTAAAAGATTTTACACAACTACCAAAATAAAAACTGTAGATTCTGAATCTAATCTAGTAAAAGAATTTGAAATTATAGAAACTTTCCTTAAAAACATTAAATTAGTAAAAGATAGTTTAAATATCACTACTATACTAGACTGTTCAAATTTTTCTTTGGAAAAAGAAAGATTAGCTTTTAGGAAAAGTTTAAATAAAATTTCTGGTATTTATATGCTAAAATGTAAACTAGATAGTAGATTATTTTATATAGGACAAGCAGTCAATTTATCTAATAGATTAGGTAGTCATTTTACTAGAACAGAATTAGAAACTACTAAATTAGGAAATATGATTAAATTTATAGGTTGGAATAATTTTTCGGTACATATCTTAGAATATTGTGAGGAAGAAGAATTAATCTCAAGAGAAAATTATTATATTGAAAAATATTTACCTACCTTAAATGGAAGATTTTCTTCTCATTATTCTAATAAAATACATAGAACCTTAAGATCTATTTTAAAACATATTCAACTTAAAAATAGAAAATATGAACCTATTTTCATTTCAACCAAAAATAATGAGTTATCTATAGATCCTTATTTAAAATTTAAGAGTAAAATGTGGATATATCAACAAATATCTGATTGTCAAATTAATTTAATAAATAATAAGCCTTTTGAAAATCTACGACAAGCTCAAAATATTTTAAATATAGATGCTAGAACTATAGATATTTATGCAGATACTTATATTCCCTATAAAGATTTTTTCTTTTTTACTAAAGAAATGAAAGATACTAGTATAATTATAAATAAATCTAGGGAAATCAATACAATAGGTATTAGTAACTATCTACCTAAGCAAATATGGATATATTCTTCAGATACTTTAAGTTTAGTTAATAGTAGTCCTTTTAATACCATTAAAGAAGCTAGTTTATTTATTGGAACATCTAGATCTACTATTATTAACATATTAGATAGAAATATTGCTATGAGTAAAGGATTTTATTGTTTTACAAGAGAGTTAAATGAAATAGAAAAAATAGAATTAAAAGAGAAAGGGATTATAAGAAGTAAAATAAGTAGTTTAAGTATCCCTGTTTGGGTTTATACTTTACAAAATAATAATTTAATTTTAGTTAATAATAGACCTTTTCAATCTCAACAAGAAATGTTAAGGGTTCTTAACTTAAAAAGAGTTAGAACAATAAACAAGTATAAGGACACAGGTATTAATTTTAAAGGGTATTATTTTTTCAGTAAAATTTTATCATCTGAAGAATTAGAAAGATTAAAGACTAATACTCTTTATGCAAAAGGGAATAGAAAATCTATATTAGTTTGAGTATATAAAGACAATAATTTAATAAATAATAGGCCTTTTATTTCTATGACTACAGCAGGTAAAGAATTAGGAGTTGATCGTAAATTAATTAAAAAATACTTAGATTCAAATATACCATATAAGGGATATTTATTTTATTCTAACGTTTTAAAATTTCAATCTGAAAAATAATCCTAATTAAATTAAAAAAACAAAAATTGGATTACTTATAATTTTATTTATAGTATTAAATTTGGTCTGGATTAGTTCTTTAGGTAAGATTGAATATGTAAAGATTTCACATTTTAATTTTTTAATTTAATAGTTTAATTATGGTTTAGCCATAGTAGATCCATTGTAAACTTGGATCTTCTAAATAGTCTTAGATTATTTGTTTTAAGAAATGATCTACCTTTATATCTCTATTTACAATTTGAAGCAAAGTAAACTTTGTTTAAATTAGAAAAAATATTAGACTCTTATTGTCTAATCCTTCTAGATTCTAATTTTTTAAATAATAGATATTAAAGATCGCGAAATATGCCTTCTTAGGTTCTCTTAGAAGTAGTGCAGCTATGATATCATATGAATTAGTATTAAGTTCAGCTATTTTAATTATTATAATACTAACAGGTTCTTTTAATTTTACTAAAATTATAGAACATCAACAATCAGTTTGGTTTATAATTCCACTTTTACCAGTATTTATTTTTTATTTTATTAGTATATTAGCTGAAACTTCAAGAACTCCTTTTGATCTACAAGAGGCTGAATCTGAACTAGTAGCTGGATTTTTCACTGAACATTCTTCAGTACCCTTTGTATTTTTCTTCTTAGCAGAATACAGTTCTATTGTATTATTTAGTAGTATAACAGCAATTTTATTTTTAGGAGGTTATAACTTACCAGAAATTTTTATTAATAATTCGATTATCAATTTACAAGCAATAGTCTTAGGTCTAAAAACTTGTATCTTTTGTTTTATGTTTGTTTTATTTAGAGCTACATTACCAAGATTAAGATATGATGCTTTGATTGAGTTATGCTGGATATATTTACTTCCATTCGCAATAGCTTTATTAATTTTTATACCTAGTCTTTTTTTAGCTTTTGATATAACCCCTTATTAATTAATATTATAAAAATAAATTTAGAGAGTGAATTGAATTATTAAATTATTTTAATTTTTAACTCCAACATAATAGATTTAAACAGTAATATGAGTTTTTGTTTTTTGTTTTTTGTTTTTTGTTTTTTTATTTTTTAAAATAAAGTAGATATTATCTATGTTATTATATTTGGATAACGATATATTAGAATTATTATATTTTAAGATGAATTGTAAAAAGAGTAAGGTATAATCTAATTTAAGTTTTTTGATTAATTATTTAAAAGTTTATATTTTTATATTAGTCATTTATTAACTAATCCTTTTATTAAACAATGATAAGTAATACTAAGTCACATTCTTAACTCATATTTTATAAGTTTTATTTAAAATTATTTAATTATCCTTATTAAGTATTAGTTAAAATAAAAATTTTAGACAAATATTAAATTTAATACTAATGTATTATTTATTCTTTTTATTAAATAATTTATTAAAAAATAAATAAATTAGTTTTAATCTTAATTAATCTCTTTTTAAAAAGCGTATCTATTTTAATTATTAGGAGAATGACTCCACTTTAAATAGATTAAATTTTTAATATCTTAAGTCTCTTTAATAAATTATACATTAAGATTTTAAAATTAATTATTATAAAAAAATTAAATTTTTATTAACTTAATTTATTTTTATATTAAATAATCTTATATATCTTACTCTAAGTATTTAAATATTATAAAAACTGTCTTTATATACATTAATAATTTAAGTTATTATTTAAGTGTCTAAGTATTTAAAAATATTCGACTATTATAAATTAATTTTAATAAACTATTATTTAGGATCCTATTTAAGTTTCCTTTATGTCTTATATTTTATTACCCTAGTAAAAGTCAAACAAAATTAACAAATTGTGTAGGCTATCTAAGTTATAATAAAAATACTGGCTTTCATTTTTAATTTAATCATATTATGAATAATTTTTTATTAGATTTATTAGCTTTTGCAGCTTTATTTTCTAGTATTTTAGTTATTACTAGTAAAAACCCAGTAGTAGCAGTAGTATATTTAATATCCGTTTTTATAAATGCAGCAGGATATTTATTAATTTTAGGAGTAGGGTTTATAGGAATTTCATATATATTATTATATGTAGGTGCTATAACTATTTTATTCCTTTTTGTTATAATGTCTATTAATATAACATTAACGGATATTATGGAAGCAGGTAAACAATATACTAAAAATATACCTTTAGCTTTAACTATCGGTATTTTATTTATTTATGAATTAATAAGTATTTTACCTCATTCAATTTTAAAAATACAAGGTGGAGAATTATCAATTTTATCTTATCCAGTTGAATTTCTTAAAAGTTTAAATAATTATTTTTTAAATCCTAGTTTACAAGAAAATAATTTAACAAATCTTATAGATATTAATTCTTCTACATTAGAAATGAATGAAGGGGCAACTGTATTAAGTAATAATATGGTATATACTTCAATTAATCCTAATCTAATTGAGACTAAAATATCTCCTTTATTACAAATTGAATCATTAGGGCAAGAATTATATACACATGGAGCCTCTTGGTTAATATTATGTAGTTTAATTTTATTATTAGCATTAGTTTGTCCAACTATTATAACTAGAGATAGCCATTCGACAATAACAAATTAATACATAAAATAGAAGTTTAAATAACTAATAAATTAATCTATTAAATTAAACCATTTTATCTTTAATAAAAATTTTTATTAAAATAAAAATTTTTCATTTAACCTCAGTTTCATTATGCTAAGCTATTTTTAATTTAATTATTATTAAAACCTTACTATTTCATAAGGGGTATAAAGCCAATGATTATTCTATAATTCTCTATAATTAGAGAATCTAGTCAAAAAAACAAAATTTTTTATGATTTTTAACAATGAGATTATTAAAAAGTAATGTTATATTAAGATTATTGAATTCTTATTTAGTGGATTCTCCTCAACCAGCAAATATTTCATATTTGTGGAATTTTGGTTCTTTACTTGGAGCTTGTTTAATACTTCAAATATTAACCGGTGTTTTCTTGGCAATGCATTATACACCTAATGTGGAGATGGCATTTTCATCAGTGGAACACATTATGAGAGATGTTAATGCAGGTTGGATATTAAGATACACACATGCTAATGTAGCTTCATTTTTCTTTATATTTGTATATGCTCATATTGCAAGAGGTATATATTATAGTTCTTATAGAGAACCTAGAACTTTAACATGGACTATAGGGGTAGTGATACTAATCCTTATGATGGGAACAGGATTCTTGGGTTATAATCATAGCCCAAAATGGTCTAAACTCAATAAATATAAAAATGGTAATTTATATGAAAAGCTAGTCAAAAGACAGAATGCTAATAATTTTAAAGATAATACTATAAAGTTTAAAACTCCTTTAGGTTTAAGACATAATTCTATTTCAACTCTTACTAATAATAACACTGATCCAGATATAACAAATTTAAAATCAGAAGAGGATTATGACTTAGAACCTTATAAAATTTGAAACTCAAAAATATTAACTGAATTTTTAACAGAAAAAAAACTAAATTCTGTATATTGTTACGAAAATTTACATTTAGATAGTACTAGAAAAAAAATACAAACTGATACAAAAAATTTAAGTGGTATATATTTAATATTAAATAAAGTAACGTTGGATTATTATATAGGATCTGCTGCTACAAATAGGTTTTATGCTAGATTTACTAATCATTTAATTTATTTCCGTGGAAGTAAAATTGTTAAATTAGCGGTTAAAAAATATAAATTAAATCAATTTGCATTTTTAATACTAGAATTATTTCCTGAAGTAGTTAATAGAACTAACAATAAAAGATTATTAGACTTAGAAGATTTTTATTTAAAATCTTTATTACCTAATTACAACATATTAACTGAAGCTGGTTCAAGCTTTGGTTATAAACATACAGAGATTTCACGACTAAAAATGAAAGCTAATTATTCACAAGAACGGCGTAATAAGATAGGTATTTTAAATAAAGGTAAGACTTTATCTAAAGAGACAATAGAAAAAATAAAAGAAAAAGCTATAATTCGTGATAAACCAAATTATTCTGAACAAGCTCTTTTAAACATGAAAAAAAATTCTAAATCAGTCATACTATACAATCTAGATAATACTGTATATGGAGAATTTTCTAGTATAGTAGAAGCAGCTAAATCTGTAGGTTGCTCTGAAAAGACAATAAGAAGAGCCTTAAAAACAGAAAAAAATTTTTTAAAAAGACGCTTTATTGTCAAATATCTTTAATCGCTTTATATGAAGTAGATAGATTTAAAATTATAATAAGATTAGTAATTCTATAAGGTTATTCTATTATTTATATTATTTAAATGACTAATTAGAGGAACCAAAATATTACTGAGTTTAAATCATAGTCACACAAGTTAAAATTTTATGCAACCTCTAGAGGAAAATAAAATTAAAGTGGAATAGCTCGACAGAGTTATTGAAGAAATAATTTCTTTGGCGACATTAGTGAAAACGATCAAAGGACATTTATTATTTTATTAATAAATATCAGAGATAGTCAGTTATCTAGAGGATTGCGACAGACTGGGTCACTAATGGGTAGCTGAAATGCTGCTTAATGCACAGTCGGAACTTTTTATTAAATTAAGTAATTAGTTTAATTAATAGAATATTCGAATTCAAAGTTATTCTAGCTTTAATGTGATATCTAAAATATATTTAGATTCATTAAAGTAAGTTTGTATGTTCTTCCCTATGGTCAAATGAGTCTATGGGGTGCTACTGTTATTACTAACTTATTAAGTGCTATTCCAGTATTTGGAAAAGATTTAGTGGAACTTATCTGGGGAGGTTTTTCAGTATCAAATGCTACTCTTAATAGATTTTTCTCATTACATTTCTTATTACCTTTTGTATTAGCAGCATTAGTAGCAGGTCATTTATTAGCTTTACATGAAAATGGTTCAGGAAATCCTAATGGGATAACAGGAAATGGGGATAGATATCCAATGCATCCTTATTTTTCTTTTAAAGATCTTGTTACTGTTTTCTTATTCCTATTAGCACTTTCAATTATTGTATGTTTTTATCCTAATTTATTAGGTCACAGTGATAACTATATACCTGCTAACCCAATGCAAACACCAGCTTCAATAGTACCTGAATGGTATAAAAGTTAAAAGATGCCATGCTTAAGAGAAATCTTTTGAATAATTTACTTTACTTAATGCTGGAAACTCCTATAGATTTGAATATCTTAAGACTAAGATAATAATTTCAAGTATGTAACAATGGACAATCAGCAGGAAACCTAAATAAATTTTATAATTAAGTAATATTTATATAAGACCCCTCAGAGAATAATACGTAAAGCTCCTAAGATAAGCTAATTAGAATTGTAATTTTAGTTTTTATTTCTAACAGCTTATTTTAGGATGAAGATGTTTTCCAACCATTATTCATTATAATGGATAATATTAATATATTTTTGATTTGATAACTTCTATAAGTTTAGTTTGTACGCAACAGTACTCAACTTACGGTTTAAAAAGATTAACTAAAGTTGAAAGGTCAGAATTAATAATACCTCATGAAAGTCCTTTAAATGAGATTATAATAGGTTTATTATTAGGTGATGGGCATATACAAAAAAGATCAGTATTAGGTAATTCTAGATTTATTTATGCACAAAGTAGTTTAAGAAAACATCATTTAAATTATTTTAATCATGTGTTAGATTTATTTAAACTTTATCTATCAAAAGATTTTATTCTTAAAGAAAAAACCTTTACTGATAAAAGAACAAATAAAAAATACAGTTCAGTTAGTTTTGCCACCTTATCCTTATCTTGTTTTAATTATTACAGAAGTATCTTCTATAATTCAAATAACTTGAAGATAGTTCCATTAGATATAGAAAAATTACTCACTCCTAGAGGTTTAGCTTATTGGGTAATGGACGATGGATCTCTTCAAAACAAAGGATTACACTTAAATACATATGGTTTTACTCACGAAGGTGTTTTAAGTTTAAAACACACTTTAGAACACATGTTTGGAGATAATTCTTTAAAGTGCTCTATTCATAAGCATAATAAAGGAGAAAGAATTTATATATGGGAAGAAAGTATGGACTGTTTAAGAAGAAATATAACTCAGTTTATGCATAGAGATATGCTTTATAAAATAAACTCCTCTAATTAATTCACCTTCAAAAACATAGTTAATGGTTAAGAGCGATAAACCATAATTTAGCACCTATCATTAAGCTCAGGACCACCAGAATATGGTATAATTAAAATAAATATATATAAAAGATCTTTTACCTTACTATGCAATATTAAGATCAATTCCTAACAAGCTGTTAGGAGTATTAGCCATGTTTGGTTCATTATTAATTTTGTTAGTCTTACCATTCACAGATTTATCTAGAATTAGAGGAAGTCAATTTAGACCTATAATGAAGGTAGCAAATTGGTTTTTTTTTATAAATTTCTTTATCCTAATGTGGATAGGTAGTCAACATCCAGATAGTCCTTACGTGGAAATAGGTCAAATTTCTACGGCATTCTATTTCTTATGGTTTTTATTATTAGTTCCTGTTATAGGTCTAATAGAAAATACCCTATATGATTTAAATTATAATACTCAAATAAATTCTAAAAATTTAATGAATAAAGAAGATAAAAATTTAAAAACTGAAAGGAAAACCTATTAAGAGTATTATAATTAATAAAAAATTTAATTTTAGAAATTTAAATACTATTGTATGTTTAGTAATATTATTTATATTAAATTTTTTTTTTTATTAAAAAGTAAATTATTAGTCATTATAATTTTTTGTATATTTTCTTTTTTAACGATTAATTTCATATTTAATAATTTTAAATTTTCTAAAAATAATTACGTAAAATTTTTACAGCTATTAATATTAAGTGCTGTGTTAGGTTTTTTACTTGGATTGATAGAAGGTCTTTTATTAAATATTACTATTTATTGTGATGGAACAGAGGATGATGATAATCAAGTAGAGGCTTTAACGAATAATCAAATAGATGGTTCTACTAAAGATCAAAATGATTATACTTCTGGAGTGGAAAATGTTAAAGATAATCATGATAATAAAGGAAATAATTTTATTTATAAGACTTTGGATACTATCTCTACTATAAGAACCTTTCCATTACAAGTATCAACTGCAATTAGTTCATATGCCATAGAACAAGGTTTAGAAGTTAAAAAAGAGATAAAAAGAAATAATGAACTATTATCAAAAATTAATGAATCTAAAGAGAGTAATAAAAATATTGATAGTATTACTAATTCATCTGATGATATAATTAAAAGTTCTTTAGAGATAGGAGATATAAGCCCTTTAGAAAATTTTAATTTACTAACAGATCAGTCTTTACTAAAAAGTCTTTTATTAATTTTATTTTTAATGTGTATATTTTTAAATTTTTTTGTTAACTTTAAATTTTTTTTAAACTTTATTAATAGATTTATACCTTATAAACTTAAAGTATGAATTAATAATATAAAAAAAGGTTAAATATTAATTATTTCTTTTTCCTATTTTATTTATTTACTGTTAATTACTTATTTTAAGTATTATTCTAGTTGTATAATTATTAACTAATATAAAAAAATAAAAAATAAAAATTTGACATTAATTTATAGAATTCTTTACACAGTACTAGCTATAAATAAAAAATTTTTTGTTTAATTTGAATAATTTGAGAAACATTATATTAAATTAGATTTTTTATTTTTTTTATAATAATTTATTTAAATTAAGTATACAGAGCTATATTTTATGAATAATCCATATAAAAAACTTGTTAATTTAATTTTATGAAAATTATTTTAATTTTTATATTAATTATACAGATTTTATACTTTTTAAGTTTTACTTAGTTTAGGATTTGGAATTTTAAAAATATATTAGGATGTTTTAAACAAAACTTTATTTAATTTTATCTTACCCCCTATCTATTTTTTTTTTAATAATATTAATATTAATTAAATAAATTTTAAATTATAAAATTTTTAATAAAAAGAATTTAATTTTTAAAAGAGATTTAAAGAATTGTATATAACAAATAAAATAAAACAAATAATATAAATTTCATTATTTGTTTAAAATTTTGGAAGAATTTAATTTTGGTTCTGATTGAACGCTTTCCAGTAGTTTAAGGCATGCAAATTTTTATTAATAAAAATTAATAAAGTGTAGGGGTGAGTATATTAAATAAAGAAACACTATAGACTTCATAAATAGAAGATATAAAGAAAGGAAAATTTCTACTGTAGAATTCGATTTAATTTGATTAGGTAGTTGATAGGGTAAAGGCCTACCAAGCCAACGATCAAAAGCCATGTTTGATAGATCATATGGCCACATTGGGAATGAAATATCCCAAGTAGAGAACTCTACCAGCAGTCGAGAATATTAGTCAATGCTCGTAAGAGTGAACTAGCTAACTGGAATCATGAGTGTGTCACTTATGATAAGGTAAAGGAAAAATAATGATGTCACTTTACTAGTAGTGTTGTCCAAAGCTGGTGCCAGAAGACTCGGTAATGCCAGAGACGCAAGCGTTAGTCATCCTGATCAGGCGTAAAGGGTTTGTAGGCAGCTTTAAATTAATTAAAGATAGAATCATATAGAGGTCACTTTTAGATAATTCTTAGAGTAGGGTTGATATCTGTAGATACTAAGAGGAATACTAATTAGCGAAGGCACTTTTCCAAATAATGATTGACGCTGAGAAACGAAGGGGAGGATAGAAAATAGGATTAGATACCCTCGTATCCCTCTCTGTCAACGATGAATGGTAGTTGCTAGTATAAATTATTAGTGGCGATGCTAACGCGTTAACCATTCCGCCTTGTGAGTACGACTGCAAAGTTGAAAACAAAAAAATTAGTCGGTTTCGGAGCAAACGAAGTGAAGCATGTTATTTAATACGATAATCCGCGTAAAACCTTACCAGTAATTGTATATATTTATAACTTAATTAAAATTAAGTAATTAATATTACAGGTGTTGCATGGCTGTCGTCAGTCCGTATCGTGAGAAGTGAGGTTAACTCCGCTAACGGACGAAATCCCTGTTTTTAATTAAATCTTAAAAATTTATGAAATTGATAGAATTTCATTTGGGGCTAAGACAAGTCGTTATGGCTCTCATGTACTGGGCTATAGACGTGCCACAAAAACTTTTACAAAGTGATGCAAAACTGTTTCTCTATTTTTGAAATTAAGGAAGAGCTAATCATTAAAGAAAGTTTAATATAAATATACACGGATTGTCATCTGCAATTCGATGACATGAAGAAGGAATTTCGAGTAATCGTTGATAATAAAGCGCAACGGTGAAATTTGCATCCGTGATGAACTAACTGTCTGTCGCTGGGAAGAAGTTTGGGTAGGAGGAAAATGGAGTTAAGTGAAATTTCTTAGAAAAGTATAGTTTATATAATTAAAGTTTAAATATTAATATTTTATACATTACTACTTCTATGTTAGTAATAACTTATTTGTTTTAATTTAATTAAACATCTCTTCTTAAATTAATTAACTCTTTTTAATTCACTTGGATAACATCTCAAAAGTCATAGCAAGGTAGTCGTACTGGAAGGTGCGGCTGGAAATTAAAATTCATTTAACCCCCGTTCTTTATTTAAAAATTTTGTATTCTACTAATTAATAATAAAAACTAAATTTTTATAATTGAAAATGATACTTCATAATTAAAGATAATTAATTTAAACAGAACTAGGTGTAGGTCAACATAAGAGTTCAATTCTCTTATCTGTTAACGTGTTTCAAAAATAATGTGCTTTAATAACCAATAAAACAAACTTTTTATTCTAGTAATCATTTATTATTAATAAATGAGAATTAGATTAATTAAAAATTTTATTTCTTTATTCAAAGCTTAGTTAAGGGGTTAGCTGAGTGGTTTAGCAGTAAATTTACACTTTACAGACAGGGTTTCGATTACTCTACTCCTTATTATATAATAAGAAAAAATTTTTAATATACGATTATGACGAAATTAGGTAGCCGTGTGAATCTTAGGAATTCATAATCTTTTGATTGTAAGAGTTCGAGTCTCTTTAATCGTATCAAAAGAAAAGCTTAAAAGTGTTATCTTCTAGATTATTTATAAATTTTGACATCTTTAGCTGAATGGTTATAGCGTTTGCCTTCGAAGCAATTGAATATTGGTTCGAGCCCAATAAGATGTTAAAAATTCGTCACATCGAAAAAAACAAAACAATAAGAATTTAGTTTAAAATATTATAGTATAAGGAACAACAAAAATTTATTTTAAATGAATTTAATTTTTTCTCCTTTAGAACAATTTGAAGTAGTAAGTTTAATTTCTTTAAACGCTCCAATTTTAGGTTATTTAAATTTAAGCTTAAGTAATTTAGCCCTTTATTCTATAATAATTTTTATTTTAGTTACAAGTATTCATTTAGTTTTTAAAGGAACTGGAACTAATAATACTAAATTAATACCATCCCATTGGTCAATCGCTTTAGAAAGTTCATATGCAAGCATTAATGCTATCGTGCGAGAACAAATAGGACTGCGAAATGAAATTTATTTACCTTTTATCTATTCTTTATTCTTTTTTATTATAATAGCCAATTTAATAGGGAATACCCCTTATTCTTTTACTATAACAACTTCTATAATAGTGGCTGTTGGTTTAAGTTTTACAATTTTTATAGGTGTTACTATTTTAGGATTATATAAACATGGTTTACATTTTTTCTCATATTTTATTCCTAGTGGTACACCTTTAGCACTGGTACCTCTATTAGTTTTAATTGAAGTAACAAGTTATTTAGCTAGAGCTTTATCTTTAGGAGTGCGATTATTTGCAAATATGTGTGCAGGACATACTCTTTTAAAAATTTTATCTACATTTTTATACCAAATGTTTGGAAGTGGTTTATTAGTAGCCGTGTTTACTTTAATACCTTTTTCAATTTTTGTAGCTTTAATTGGACTAGAAATAGCAGTATCCATTATTCAAGCTTACGTTTTTGTTTTATTAACAAGTTCTTATATTAAAGATGCAATAGAGTTACACTAATATATGATTGGCTAATTATTTCATTATATTTTTATAATATTAGAATTTAGATTATTAGTAAATTAGGTATTTTATTTATTTTAATAATAAGACCTTAATTAAAATTATTAAATAAGATATTAAGTATTTTTTATAAAATTTAATTTTATTGCTAAATTAGTTTTACATTATAAAAGTCTAATGTTTTAAGTAATTAATAAACATATTATTATAAATTAATTTTAATTATTTATTCTCTAGGACCCTTTTAAGCATTATAATTTATTTTAAGTGTATCTAATAGTGCTAAGTATAAATCAAATCGTATTTTAATTAAAAAGGTTAATTATGAAAAAACAAACACACTAAACTTAGCAATTGAGTAAACCTAGAATAGAAAGTAATTTAAACTTAATTATAGATAAAAGTCTTAATTCTCTATAATTTGTCTATTATCAGGGAATGCTCTAGCTTAAAAATTTTACAACTTCGATCATTTTATTTATTATTACCCCTTTAATTTATAGCTACTATAATTTAGATATATTAATTTTAACCATTTAACTCTTTAAATAGATTTAATTAAAAATATAAATTAATAAATCATGATTTCTATTAATAGTGCTCTAAAATAAAAATTTTACTTTTATTTTAATATTATTATTAATATCAGTAAACGAAAAAAACAAAAAAACAAAAAAAGATAAATATAATATTAATAAGAGATATTTAATTATGGTTATGAAAAAAGATTATAAAAAATAAATCTCATATTTAGAGATAATGATATAGTTTAGAATTAAGCCTCTTTTTTAATGAATTTTATAAAAAACATTTAGAGTTTAGGTAATTTATTTACTTAATTTAATTATTTAAATATCATAGGTATTTTATTATAATATTTAAGTAATATACTCCCATTTAAAAATCCACTCACTCTTTATTAAAATCTTAAAATTAAAGGTAAAAGAAATTAATATATAGTAATTATTTATAAAATATATCCTGATTTTATTATTTTAAGTGAAAAACTTATTATAATTAAAATAAGTCCTTATTATAGGTTTATTTTAAAATTTTGTAAATTGACTAAAACGTATTAATAATTAAAAGAGATTATTATTATAAGAATATAATTAAAAAACAAAATTCTTTTATAGCATCATAGTTATATTAACATCTTAAACTCAATTTAATTAATTCATTTAATAAAGTTTTAACCATTATTGATATAAATAAAATAGATAGTTTAAAATTTGACTTATTATCAGGGGATTTAAAATTTATTAAAAAAAAAATAATAGGTAAAATTAATTTTAATTTATTAATAAAAATCTTTTATTTTTATAATTAAAAATAAATTAAAAAAAGTTTAATTATACTTGGATAAAACAAAAAAACAAAAAAAGAATAAGGGTAAATCAAAATATATAAATGCCTTAATCGAGATATTATAAGATATTATAACTGAATATATAAGTTTATTTTAATTCTAAAATATATATGAAATATAGTAATAAAATTATATCTAATGATGAATAAAAAAACAAAACAACAAAAAAAAAAAAATAGTACTCTTTTTTGGTTGTTTTATTATTAACATAAAAGTAAACATTTTTTATTTCAATAAGCTACTATTAGGATTCGTGGCAGAGAGGTTGATTGCACTCGTCTTGAAAACGAGAATCTATGTTTAGTAGGTCGTGAGTTCAAATCTCACCGGGTCCGAGTATAAACCTGGTAGAAAACAAATAGGCTTGTTGCTTACTTTGGGAGTAAGATCTTGCTCGTTCGAATCGAGCCTACCAGAACTAAATATTTATTTACTAAATTATTATAAAATAACTAAAATAAATATTTATTTAATTTAACTTCACTTAAAAAATAAAGGTTTAAATTTTATATAATGAGCAAATTATGTTATATAAACTTAATTTGTTATTTAATAGCTAAAATTTATAACTAACAAGTTAAAAGTTAATAGTCAAAATATCATTTTATAAATTAAGTAATTAGATGCAAAATAAATTAAAAATAAAAAATGTAATAAAATTAACTTATCCATTAGAACTAAAACCCATACAAAAATATTCATATAAGTTAAAAGTTGTATACTTAAAAAGAGATTATAGTGATAGTATAACAAAAAAAATTAATAATGAAGAAGTATTAATTAATAATTTAAGTAGTAAACAAGCTAAAGATATTTACCCGAATGATTTATTTAAAAATAAAAATATTAATTTAAGTAAAGATTCTAGTAATTTAGAATTAAAAATTTTAATAAAAGAAAAAGAATGGAAAGAAATTTGGACTCAAAAGTTTAATAAGTATAAAAATATTGGAAAATATCTACCTACCATCTCAGATAGATTATCTTTTTCTTATTTACAAGAAAGAAAATTAAATTTAACATCTAAATATTCATTTAATAATTTCTTATCTAGTTCTAAAGTTATTAATTATAGTTTTCAACATGCTAATAAAAAAGTAGATTTAAATTCTCTATATAAGTTATTAAAATCTTTTTTTAAAACTTTAAAATCTTTAATAAGTTTCCCAATTTTAAAAAATACTCCGAAAAAATTAAAAATACTATTATTTTATTATGTCATACCTAATAACTCAATATTAAAAGCAAGAAAAAACTATCAAAATTATATAAGAAATGATGACAAATTATTTAAAGATACAATTCTTAGAACAAATTTAATAAAAATAATATCTAGATTTAAAATGATTCTTTTTATTTCTAAATGGAAAGAAAATAATACATTAAAATTACCAAACTTAAATAATAAAACTAATAGTCTATCAATACCATTAGTATATAAAATTCAAGAGAGTCTCTTAGAAAATACTAATTTAACAAATAAAAAAGAGATTGAAATATTAAAAAATTTAGGGTTAAATATTAGTAATATTACTGAAAAAGAAAAACAAAAAATAGCTGTATTTAAAGAAGAAACTATTCAATATAATTTAAATAAATTAATTCCTTTTTATAAAAATTTAGTCACTTTATTATTTGAAAAAGATTTAAATCTGGATAAAGATTTAAATAATCATTTAAAAAAAAATATTAAATTTTTAAATTCAAATAATTGTGTCAAAATTAATAAAATATTAGTTAATAATTTATTAAATAAATTATCTTTTAATAAAGATTTAAATACAGAAAAGTTAATTGAAAACTTTGAAAGTTTAAATATTGGAATAGATATGGATAAAGAAAATAAATTAATTAAAGTTTCTTCTATAGAAGCTAATATAGAAAAAATAAACTTAGAGGTTAATATAAGTAAACTACAATTAGAAAATAGTCATATTTTAAATATTGTGAAAAATACTAGTGTTTATAAAATAGCTCAAGAATTAATCTTAATATATTCTGAATTAAACTTATTAAAAGAAAAAATTAAAAATCAAGAAACATTTAAAAAAAATTATAAACTGAATATTATTTATTCTTTAAATTTTTTAAATAAATTAATTTTATTTTTTATTAAATTAAGAAATTATAAAATTATATTAGGTGCTAAGCAAAAAGAACTTAATAATTCAATTTATGGTAAATTAGAAAATTTAAATTTTGAAATAGAAGGATTGGAAGAATTAAACTTAGAAAAATTAGAGAAGTTTTATAATGACTACTCTAATTTAAAGATAAATAGTAAACTTATATACATTTTACAAGAAAAACAAGATATCTATAGTTATTTAAAATTACCTTCTATTAAAAAAGTACTTACACTTATAAAAGAACAAAATTTTGAATTTAGTGAAGAACCTTTAATTATGAATTATTCTAATCCTTATGCCTATAAAAATGCAAATTTATTACTTATAACGGCTTTACATTCATTATATCGAGCTATGCTAATAGAACATTTAAATAAAATAAATGGAGAAAAATATTTCCAAAAAAAATCCCCAATTAATGAAATTTATAAATTAGATGTAAAAGATCTAAAACTTAACGATTCTTTAAAAATAATGAGAGAGCGTCTAGAAAATTTAGATTCTTATATAGTGGTTAATGATAGTAAAAAAAATTTAAATATCTTAAGTAATATTGAATCTAATAATGGATCTTCACTTATCTCATTAAATAAAGTGAAATTTAAATATTTAATTTCTTTCTTAGAAAAAATCTTTAATAAAAAGATTGAATTAGAATTAATAAGATTAAAATACCCTGCACATAATAGTAATATCTTAGCTCAAGTTTTAGCTTTAAGTTCTAAAAATTTAAAATTTTTTACGATCATGAGAAAATTATTATATAATGTGAATATTAAACACACTGGTTTCTTAAAACATAATTTTAATATCATACCTTCATATTTATCAGGAATAAAAATAAGATTAGGAGGACGTTTATCTACTGAAAAATTAATACCCAGAAAAACAGTCAAAACATATCAAATTGGAAGTATAGCCAGAAATAAGGTTAATTATAAAGATAATACTAGGGTTACTTTAAAAAATAAAAGGGGTGTTTATAGTTTAACAGTTATTACTAGCCATATATTTAATACTAATAAAAAAATTAAATATTAAGTAAGTTATATATAGAAACTATAATAAATTTATTACAGACATAATTAAAAATATAAAAAAATTTTTTTATGTTAGCAGCAGCAAAATACATTGGAGCTGGTTTAGCTTGTTCAGGTTTAATTGGAGCAGGTGCCGGTATTGGTTTAATCTTCTCTGCTTTAATAGCAAGTACAGCAAGAAACCCTCAACTTAGAGGTCAATTATTCACTTATGCTATATTAGGATTCGCTTTAGCAGAAGCCACAGGATTATTCTCTTTAATGGTAGCATTCTTATTATTATATTCATAATTTCAATATAATATTAAAATTTTAATTAACCCCTTAAAAGTATAGCTACTATTACTTAAAGAGCTAAGTCTTCAAATTTTAAACTTAAGATTAGACTTAATTAAACATATAATTTATTAAAATTAAGTTATTTGTAAATTTCTGTAGCCTAGGTATTAAAAGAGCTATTTCTTTTTTCATA